AATAAGATGCCTGAATAAAGGATTATTTTGATAGAATAAATCATGTAAAAATTACTCTTATTATAACTTTAAGAATTAAACTTAACTTTAAATATCAAAAATTTACGTGCTACATACACTTAATTACAAAAAGATAAGCTAATTTAAGCTACTAGGTTCATACCCTAATTATAGAAGTAAAAGCTTCTTCTTTTTAATAAATAAAAATTTTAATTTGTTAATATTCTTTCATATAACAATCTTAGGGACACTTATATCTATATCAGCTAATAATTGACTAATAATTTGAATTGGTTTAGAAATTTCAATTATATCTATTATACCCATAATCTCTAATAAAAATTTTTTATCATCAGAAGCATCAGTTAAATATTTCATTATTCAAAGAATTAGTTCATCAATAATAATATTGGGGGTATTATTATTGTTAATTAATTCAAAAATTGAATATCAAATAATTCTAACTAGATCAATGATATTAAAAATAGGGGTTGCTCCGTTTCATAACTGAATTATTGAAATAATCGAAAGAGTAGAATTAACCATTATATTTCTACTCTTAACACTAATAAAAATAGCTCCATTAAATATATTAAGATACTTAATGTTAAAAAACAATTTATTTATTTTAATTTCATTAATTATTGGATCAATATTTGGATTAAACCAAACATCTTTACGTAAAATAATATGCTACTCTTCAATCTTTAACATAGGATTTATTCTAGCATCCATTTCTATAAATTCAATTTGATGATTTTACTTAATAATATATTCATTAATATTAGCAATAATTTTATTTTTAATAAATAAAATAAACATTAATTATACTAATCAATTATTCTTAAATGAAAGAAAAATAAGATTAAAAATAAATATTTGATTGGCTATGCTTAGTATAGGTGGGATACCACCTATAATAGGATTTATGCTTAAACTAATAATTATTCAAATAATAATAATAAACAAAGAATTCTTAATTAGAATTATTATAGTTATATCATCAATATTAATCATATTTTATTATTTTCGTATATCATTTAATTCTATTATATTCTCTTCACTTATAATGAAATGAAAGATATTCAATACAATTAAAAGATCATCATGAATTATATTAGTAAATATTACTATAATACCTTTAATGTTAACACTTAAAACTTAAGATTTTAAGTTAAACAAACTATTAACCTTCAAAGTTAAATTTACTCTAAAACTTAAGTAAATCTTAAGTTTTAGGTTAATTTACCTTCTTTAAATTTGCAATTTAAAATTTTTTCTTAAAATATAAAACTTTACCAGGGGAATTTATTATTCATAAGTAAATTTACAGTTTACCTCCTTAATCAGACACCCTAATGATTAAGTGATTATTCTCCACAAACCATAAAGATATTGGAACTATATATTTCATATTTGGGATATGATCAGGAATAATTGGAATAATGTTAAGAATAATTATTCGAATTGAACTAGGACAACCAGGATCATTTATTAATAATGATCAAGTTTATAATGTAGTTGTTACTTCACATGCTTTTATTATAATTTTCTTTATAGTTATACCAATTATAATCGGAGGATTTGGAAATTGACTTCTTCCGTTAATAATTGCAGCACCAGATATAGCATTCCCACGTCTTAATAACATGAGATTTTGGCTTCTACCTCCATCCATTACATTATTATTAATAAGATCAATAGTAGAAATAGGAGCTGGAACTGGTTGAACAGTTTATCCACCTTTATCATCTAATATTTCTCATTCTGGGGCAAGAGTAGATCTTGCAATTTTCTCATTACATTTAGCAGGAATTTCTTCTATTCTTGGAGCAATTAACTTTATTACTACAGTAATAAATATACGATCTCCTGGAATAAATATAGATCAAACACCACTATTTGTATGATCTGTATTTATTACAGCTATTCTTTTATTATTATCTCTACCTGTTCTTGCAGGAGCAATTACGATATTATTAACTGATCGAAACTTTAATACATCTTTCTTTGATCCTTCAGGTGGTGGGGACCCAATTTTATATCAACATTTATTTTGATTTTTTGGTCATCCTGAAGTTTATATTCTTATTCTACCTGGATTTGGATTAATTTCTCATATTATTATACAAGAAAGAGGAAAAAATGAATCATTTGGTTATATTGGAATAATTTATGCAATAATATCAATTGGTATTCTAGGTTTTGTAGTTTGAGCTCATCATATATTTACAGTTGGAATAGATGTTGATACACGAGCTTACTTTACTTCAGCTACTATAATCATTGCAGTACCTACAGGTATTAAAGTATTTAGATGATTAGCCACAATACATGGAGTATCTCTTAAAATATCGATCTCTATAATATGATCAGCTGGATTCGTATTCTTATTTACTATTGGGGGATTAACAGGAATTATTTTATCTAATTCATCCATTGATATTGTTCTACATGACACATATTATGTAGTAGCTCACTTTCATTATGTATTATCTATAGGTGCAGTATTCGCAATTATAGGGGGATTCATTCACTGATATCCTTTATTAACAGGAACAACTATGAACCCTAAATGATTAAAAATTCAATTCTTTACGTTATTTGCTGGGGTAAATTTAACATTTTTTCCTCAACATTTCCTAGGATTAAGAGGTATACCTCGACGATACTCTGATTACCCAGATACATATTGTATATGAAATACTTTATCATCAATTGGAAGAATTATTTCTATAGTTAGAATCTTAATACTTATCTTTATAATTTGAGAGAGATTAATCTCTAAACGAACTCCAATTTTTAAAAATTACAATTATTCATCAATTGAATGAATACAAAAAACTCCTCCTAATGAACACTCATATAATGAATTGCCTATTATAACAAATTAATCTAATATGGCAGAAATCAATATGCAGTGAATTTAAGATTCATTTATAAATAAATATATTTTATTAGGAATAAAATCATGAATTAAAATAATATTTCAAGATCCCTCAAGACCAATAATAGAACAATTAATTATATTTCATGACCATACAATAATAATTATTATAGTTATTACAATTACTGTTGGATATATCATAGTAACATTAATATTAAGAAAATTTAATAATCGATTTTTACTAGAAAAACAAATAATTGAGTTAATCTGAACCTTAACTCCAGTATTAATACTTATCTTTATTGCTATACCTTCATTACGAATTTTATATATAATTGAAGAAATAAATACACCTATAATTTCAATTAAAGCAATTGGGCATCAATGATACTGATCTTATGAATATTCAGACTTTAAGTCAATTGAATTTGATTCATATATAAAACCTACATTACAACTTGAAAAAAACGAATTTCGATTACTTGATACAGATAATCGCATAGTAATACCATTTAACACACAAATTCGAATCTTAATCTCATCAGCAGACGTAATTCATTCATGAACTATCCCATCATTAGGTATTAAAATTGATGCTTCCCCAGGACGAATTAATCAAGGCAATATTTTAATTTCACGCCCAGGATTATTTTTTGGTCAATGCTCAGAAATTTGTGGGTCAAACCATAGATTTATACCTATTGTTATAGAATCAGTCAACTTTAAATCTTTTTTGAATTGAATTAAAAATAACTCATTAGATTACTTAAATGCAAGTGTTGGTCTCTTAAACCAAATTATAGTATAAAAGCGAATACTTCTAATGGGAGAGTTTAGTTTAAATAAAACATTAATTTGTCAAATTAAAATTATTCCATTAAAATATCTCTTTATCCCTCAAATAGCTCCCATTTGATGATTTTCTATTAGAATATTATTTAGATTAATTATAATGATTACTATAACAAACATTTACTTTAATAAAAATATTTATATTAAAAAATATATATTAAAAAAAAAAATAATATTAAACTGAAAATGATAACAAATCTATTCTCAACATTCGATCCATGTACTGGGACTTTCTCTTTAAATTGAATAAGAGCAACACTAATTATAGCTATTTTACCAATAAAATTTTGAATTTTACCTAATAAGCAATTTGTACTAATTAATTTAATTATAAATATTCTTAATAAGGAAATTAAAATATTAATAAAATATAAAGGAACAAGAATTATATTTATTAGAATTTTTATGTTAATTATAATTAACAATATAATAGGACTTATACCTTATATTTTTACTGCATCTTCCCATTTAACTTATTCTTTAACGCTAGCCTTACCTATATGGGTAGGTATAATATTATATGGATGAATTAACAAAACAAATAAAATATTTATTCATATAGTACCAACAGGTACTCCAAACATATTAATACCATTTATAGTCTTAATTGAAACAATTAGTAATATAATCCGACCTGGATCACTAGCTGTTCGATTAACAGCCAATATAATTGCAGGGCATTTATTAATATCACTATTAGGAAATAATTGTTCAAAAAGAAGACTTATATTAATATTATGTATATCTATCTTTATTATATTAATAATATTTGAAGCTGCAGTAGCTATAATTCAAGCGTATGTTTTCATAACATTAAGAACTTTATATTCAAGAGAAATTTAAATGAAAAATCATCCTTTCCACTTAGTAGATAATAGACCATGACCTATTTCAGGATCATTAGGACTTATAACAACAACATCGGGAATAATTATATGAGTATATAATAATAATAACACTTTAATATTAATAGGGTTTTTAATTATCTTATTAACTATACTTCAATGATGACGAGATATTGTTCGTGAATCAACATTTCAAGGTATACATACAAATAAAGTTTCATTAAGAATAAAAATTGGTATAATTATATTTATTACATCTGAAATTTTTTTCTTTTTATCTTTCTTTTGAACTTTCCTACATAGAAGACTATCTCCAAATATAGAAATTGGTATAGAATGACCACCATTAGGAATTAAAGTTTTCAATCCAATAAATATCCCAATACTTAATACAATAATCTTATTATCTTCCGGTATATCAATAACCTGAGCTCATAATGCTATTATTAATAAAAACTTATCTCAATTAATACAAAGAATATTAATTACAATTATATTAGGAATTTATTTCTCTATACTTCAATTTTATGAATATTTTGAATCTTCCTTTTCTATATCAGACTCAATCTATGGTTCAACATTTTTTATAAGAACTGGATTTCATGGAATTCACGTAATTATTGGAACAGTATTTATTACAGTATCAACAATACGAATTATAAAACTTCATATATCTAATAAACATCACATTGGATTTGAAGCTTCAGCATGATATTGACACTTTGTCGATGTAATTTGATTATTCTTATATATATTAATTTACTGATGAGGTAGATAATTTTCTTAGTATAAAAGTACAGTTAGCTTCCAACTAAAAAGTTCAAAATTTGAAGTAAATAATTAATATAACCTTAATATATTTATTAATAATCTTTATTATTACTATTAGACTCACTTTAATAATTTCAATTATTAGAAAAAAGATAATTGTTGATAAACAAAAATCTAGCCCTTTTGAATGTGGATTTAACCCTATATCTAATAAACGATTACCATTTTCCATTCACTTCTTCTTAATTGGAGTTCTTTTCCTAATCTTTGATATTGAAATTATTATTATTTTACCCATAATTTTTTCATTAAAATATTCAATAATAAAATTATGAATAATTTCATCATATCTAATTATTATAACACTTCTTGCAGGATTATACAATGAATGATTTCAAGGTATATTAAAATGAACTAAATAGGATTATAGTTAAAAATAACATTTAATTTGCAATTAAAAAGTACTAATAAGTTAATCTTTAACATAGAAGTAATATTTACATTTAGTTTCGACCTAAAATTAAAGATTTAAAAATCTTCATGTTTTAATTGAAGCCAAAATTAGAGGCATTTTATTGTTAATAAAAATAATGAATTTAATTCCAATTAAAAGAGGAAAATGAATAAAAAATAGCTTCTAACTAATTTTTTAAGCGGTTAAAATCCGTTTACCTCTTTATTCATATAGTTTATAAATAAAACATTTTATTTTCATTAAAAAAAAAGTTAAGAACTTATGAATTTACTGCAAGATTTCCATCACCATAATATCTTCAATATTATACTCTTAATTATTAAGCTATTGCAATTAAAAAATTAAAATTAATCATAAAAAATAAGTAAATAAAGAAATTCTAAAAGAAAAAAACAAATAATTTTGAATATAATTAGAAAAATAAATTAAAAAATATGAAACACCATATCCACCATAATATTCCCCTCAATAAGAAATTGAATCTAAAAAATAAGAACTTTTATAAAAAATACTGTATATAAAAAATATATGACTATTTATAAATCATATTAAACTATTAAAATAATAATAATTTATATTAAATAAATAATTAAAATTAAAAACCTCTAAACCAAAAAAAAATCCTATAAAAACAAAAAGTAAACTTAAAATTTTAAAATAAAAAGGAAATAAAAAAAATATTAAATCACAATTTATTATTCAAATAAATATACACCCAAAAGAAACAGAAAAAATAGAAAGCAAAGAAATTCTTAATTTTATATAATCAAAACTATCTTCAAAAGAGATTAATCTAATAAAATTTACATTATAAAATATTCTATAATAAAATAAACGAAAGGAATAACAACAAGTTAAGCCTAACCTTAAATAAATAAGTCTATAAAAAATAAAATTAACTCCATTAAAAACAGAAATTTCAATAAAAAAATCCTTAGAATAAAAACCAGACAAAAAAGGAATTCCACATAAAGCTATACTAGAAATATTAAAACAAGAAGAAGTAATAGGTATTGACAGACATAAGGAACCTATTATACGAATATCTTGATTATTGTATATATAATAAATATAAATACCTGAACATAAAAACAATATAGACTTAAATATAGCATGAGTTAATAAATGAAAATAACCTAAATCAAATAAACCTAAATATAAAGAAGTTATTATTAAACCTAATTGACTTAAAGTAGATAAAGCAATAATTTTCTTTAAATCATATTCATAATTTGCACAAAAAGAAGAAAAAATTAATGTAAATAAACTTAAATATAAAAGAAAATTTCTAGTAATAAATAAATTACTAAAAAAACGATACAAAAGATATACGCCAGCAGTTACTAAAGTAGAAGAATGAACAAGGGCAGATACAGGTGTAGGAGCAGCTATAGCTGCTGGAAGCCAACAAGAGAAAGGAATTTGAGCTCTTTTAGTAAAACAAGAAAAAGATAAAATAATAAATAAATTATAAGTTAAATAACCATTATAAAAAATAAAATGTCAACCACCATATCTAAATAATCAACTTAAAGAAATTAAAAGACCAATATCCCCTAAACGATTTGTTATACAAGTAATTAAACCAGATAAATACCTTACTAATGAACTATAATAAATTACTAAGCAATAAGAAACCAGACCTAAACCATCTCAACCTAATAAAATACTAATCAAATTAGGACTTAAAATTATTAACAATATACTTAGAATAAAAAGTACAACTAAATAAAGAAAACGTAAAGAAGAGTAACTCGAATAACCTATATACTGACATCTATATAAAATAACTATAGAAGAAATAAATAATACAACAGAACTAAAAAATAATCTTACTCAATCAATAAATAAAACATAAAACACAAAAACAGAATTCAAAGAAAATATTTTAATCTCTAAAAAAATAGAATAATCTAAACAAAAAAAATAAATACCAAAATACATTATAATAATTGAACAAAAAAAAAATATAAAAAAATAAACAAAATAGTAATTTAAATTAAACATAAACTTAAGGCGTAATTAATATTATGCATCTAAGATATCACAAATCTTTATTTTTATAAAATACTTAAGTTAAAAAAATAAATCAACAATTAATATAACATAAACAATAGGTACTAAATGTAAAAAACATAGAAAATATTCACGAAAAGTAACATAAGAAAAACAATAAGAATTATGAAAAATACCATGATTAGAATATCTAAATATATAAAAACTAAAAAAAGCTCTTAAAAAAGAAATAAAAAAAAAATAAAATCCTGAACCAATTCAATATATTATTATACTTATAATAATATAAATTTCTCTAATAAAATTTAAACTTGGAGGACAACTCATATTAAAACAACAAAAAATAAATCAAAAAAAAGACACTCTAGGTATAAAAGAAATTAAACCTTTATTTAAATAAAAACTACGACTAAGAAAACGCTCATAACTAATATTTGATAAACAAAATAATGCTGAAGAACAAAGGCCATGACCAATTATTATTATATAGGAACCAGAAATACCAGTTTTAGTTATTGTTAATAAACCTATTAAAGATAAACCTATATGAGCTACAGAAGAATAAGCAATTAAACATTTAATATCACCTTGAATTAAACAGATTAAACTAACTAATAAAGAACCAAATAATGATAAAGAATATCATATATAAGAATAAATATTAAAAATATATTCATACATAAACATAAAACGAATAATTCCATAACCCCCAATTTTCAATAATACTCCTGCTAATACTATTGAACCAAAAATAGGTGAATAAACATGAGCTTTAGGAAGCCAAAAATGAAATATAAATAAAGGTAATTTAACTATAAAAGCAAGAACAGTAAATAAATGAATTAAAAACCTAAAACTTGTACCATAATAATAATCAAAGAACATTCTTCCATACACATAATAAATATATATTAAAAATAAAAATAAAGGTAAAGAAGCAAATAAAGTATAAAAAAAAAGATACAAGCCAGAAATAAGACGATCAGGCTGATAACCTCAACCTAAGATAATAATAAATAAAGGAACCAAACTAAATTCAAAAAAAATATATATTAATAAATAATTCAAAAAAGAAAACACACAATATAAAAAAAAACACAAACAATAACTTATAAATATTAAATAAGAAAAACTTAAATCTAAAGAAAATCTTATACAACATAAATATATTAAGCAAGTTACATAAAATGTTAAAACAATTAATCAGTAAGAAAAATAATCTAAACCAAAAAAATATCTTAAATTACAAAAAAAAAAATCAAAATTTTTTAAAAACATTAATAACAAAACTAATATAAATCTATACTGAATTAAAATTACACAACTAAAAAAAACTAAAGGGATCATCATGAAAATATATAAAAAAATATCTATCATAATATCAAAGAATTTAAATAATCATTACCATGACTACGAATTATTAATACTAATACTGACAAACCTAAAGCACCTTCACATACAAAAAAAGTTATAAACAAAATATATAAATAAAATGAATAATCAAACATTAAACAATAAATAAAAATTATAAACAAAAGATAAAGAACAATAAATTCTAAACTTATTAAACATAATAAAATATGCTTACGAATAAAAATAAAACAAAACAAACCTATATTAAATAAATAAATTAAAATTAAACTCATTAGTTATTTATATTAGTAATTTAATAAAAATATTAATCTTGTAAATTAACTATGAGAATATTTTAAACATTTCTCCTAATATATCATCAAGACCTATAATGATAACTTAAATCTCCAAAATTTATATTTTTAATAAACTACTTGATGAAATAAAAATAATTATATTTAAAATTATAATAGTAATTTCAACAATAACCCTAATTATTAAAACACCCATATCTATAGGAATTTCATTACTAATACAGACTATAATTATAATTATAATTATAAACAAAATAATATCATCATCATGATTTATTATAATTACCTTCTTAATAATAATTGGAGGATTATTAATCATTTTCACTTATATAAGAAGAATCGCATCCAATGAAAAATTTAAACTAAATTTAAAAACCTTAATTTTATTAATAATTATAATTATTATATTTGATGAAATAATAATTGAAGAACAAATTATAGAAAAACAAGAACTAATAGAAGAAATAATTGAAAAAATATCAATAAGAAAAATATACAGAAAAACAATAATATTAACCTTAATAATAGTTATATACTTACTTATAACAATAATTATTATTGCAAAAATTGTTAAACATTATGAAGGACCATTACGATCTAAAAATTATGAATAAATCTATACGAAAAAAAAATCAATTAATTAAAATTATTAATAAATCACTTATTGATTTACCAGCACCGATTAACTTATCAACTTGATGAAACTTTGGATCATTATTAGGAATATGCTTAATAATTCAACTAATTTCAGGAATTCTGCTATCAATACACTACACATCTGATATCGAAATAGCCTTTAATAGAATTAATCACATTTCACGAGATGTGAATTACGGGTGATTAATACGAACTATACATTCTAATGGAGCTTCATTATTTTTTATATGTTTGTATATACATACAGGACGAGGAATATATTATGGCTCATATAAAATAAATAAAACATGAATAATAGGATTAATAATAATATTAACAACAATAGCAACTGCTTTTCTCGGATATGTATTACCATGAGGTCAGATATCTTTTTGAGGGGCTACAGTAATTACTAATCTATTATCAGCAATTCCTTACATTGGAGACATATTAGTTAAATGAATTTGAGGGGGTTTTGCTGTTGATAATGCAACATTATCACGATTCTTTAGATTACATTTTATATTACCTTTCTTAATTTCAGCCATAACAATTATTCATTTAATATTCCTTCATGAAACAGGGTCTAATAACCCGATTGGTATTAATTCTAATATTGATAAAATCCCTTTTCATCCATATTTCTCAATTAAAGATATTATAGGATTTATTATAGTATTAACAATACTAGTATCTATAAATTTAATAGAACCTTATATACTAGCTGATCCTGATAATTTTACTCCAGCTAATCCTATAATTACTCCAATTCACATTCAACCTGAATGATACTTTTTATTTGCATATGCAATTCTACGATCAATTCCTAATAAATTAGGAGGAGTTATAGCTCTTTTCATTTCAATTTTAATTCTAATTATTATACCAATTTCAATAAAAATAAAATTTAAAGGAATTGAATTCTACCCTATTAGACAAATCAATTTTTGAATATATATTAATACAGTAATTTTATTAACATGAATTGGGGCTAAACCTGTTGAAATGCCATATACTAATACAGGTTTAATATTAACACTAATATACTTTTGATATTTTATTTCTGATCCAATTTTAACCAAATTATGAGATAAATTAAATAAATAATTAGTCATTTAGCTTATTAATAAAGCATATATTTTGAAAGTATAAGAAAGATATAGAATTTAATGACTTCGCAAAAAAAAATGATAAAAAATTAACACCTTTAAAAAACAAAAAAAAAATAAATAATTAAAACCGATTGGAAGATAACATTTTCAAGATAAAAATATTAATTTATCATAACGATAACGTGGAAAAGAAGCACGAACTCAAATAAAAAAATAACATAAGAATACTAACTTTACATATATATAAATAGAACTATAATCACCACCTATAAAAATTAATGAAGTAATTAAACAAATAAAAATAATTCTACTATATTCTGAAATAAATAAATAAGCAAAACCACCAGAACCATATTCAATATTAAATCCTGAAACTAACTCTCTCTCACCCTCAGAAAAATCAAAAGGAGAGCGATTAGTTTCAGCTATACAGCAAGATATTCAACAAAAAAATAAAGGTAAAGAAATAAAACTAAATCAAAAATATAATTGATATAATCCTAAATCATAAAAAGTATAACTATCAATTATTAAAAAATAACATAACAAAATAATAGAAAGAGAAACCTCATAAGAAATAGATTGAGAAATTCTACGTACACACCCCAAAATAGAATAAATTCTATTAGAAGACCATCCGCAAATTATTAAAGAATAAACTCTAAGACTAGAGCAACTTAAAAAAAATAATAAACCAAATCTAAATTCAATACAATTAATATAAAAAGGAAATATAACTCAAATAAATAAAGACTGAATTAAACTAAATAAAGGACAAAAATAATAAATCAAAACATTAGAATTTAATGGTCAAGAAGACTCCTTTAAAAATAATTTTAAACCATCACTAAAAGGTTGAAAAATACCATAATAACCAACTTTATTAGGACCTAATCGTAACTGACAGTATCTTAAAACTTTACGTTCCAATAAAGTAAAAAATCCAACTGATAATAAAACTATAACTATTAAAATAAAAAAAGTCAATATAAAAATTATTGAATATAATATAAATTATATAATTAAATTCTAAATTTAATGCATAAATAAACTTCTGCCAAATCAACTTATTAATAAAATAAACAATATAGAATTGTATTAAATGGTCCTTTCGTACTAACTTGATAAAAAGATTTTAAGATAGAAACCAACCTGGCTTACACCGGTCTGAACTCAAATCATGTAAGAATTTAAAAGTCGAACAGACTTAGAAAATTAAAAACTACCCCAAAATCTAATCTTAATTCAACATCGAGGTCGCAAACTTCAATATAAATAAGAACTCCCCATTGAAATTACGCTGTTATCCCTAAGGTAGCTATTTCTTATAATCGAATAATAAATATATCGGATCAATAAAATCATATATAAATGAATATAAAAAATAAAGTTCAAATTTATCATCCGCCCCAGAAAAAATTCCTAAATAATCAAAGTAAATAAATATTATACAAAAATAACTTAAAATTAAATTAAAATTAAACCTCTATAGGGTCTTATCGTCCCTAAAAATTATTTAAGCTTTTTAACCTAAAAATAAAATTCTAATAATAAAATAAATAAAACAAGCATTTCATATATTCATTCATTCCAGTTCACAATTAATGAACTAATTATTATGCTACCTTTGTACAGTCAATATACTGCAGCTATTTAAATTTAATCATTGAGCAGAAATTACTTTTAATATTTTCCTAAAAGAAATGTTTTTGTTAAACAGTTGAACACTAATTTTTGTCGAATTCATTATAATTTATATAAATATTATACTAATTAAATCAATATTAATTTAAAATTTAAATTTAATATAAAAACTTAATAAAAAAATAAATATTAAAAAATCTGATATAAATATTTCTAATTTATTAAAAACTTTAATTTAAAATACTAAAAATATAAAAAAAAAAATAATAAAAATTTTAATAGAAAATAGAGATTATCCCCCATATAAATATGACTTTAAAAAAAATCTATAATTAAATTAAATCTTAAGTAACCAGATATACTAAAAAACGAATAACTTTTAATTACTAACAAAAATTTATTAAAATTTATAAAACAACTAATAAAAATTAAAGATAAATCATTTTAATTCGGGAAAAAAAAAATAAATTTAATTTTTAAAATTACCCTGATACAAAAGGTACTAAAAATTATTCCCCAATAATAAAAATTAACCTTATCAGTTAAAACTTAATGAATTATTTTTTAAAAATACTAAAACAAACTAAACTAAAAAAAAAAAAAAAAAAAAAAAAAAAAATCTTCAAAGATCAAAATAAACTGACAAGTATCAATCATCTTATTAATGTAAGTAACACGCTTTTTATAAGCTATATTTTGATTCAACTAACCTCACCTTCCGGTAAAATTACTTTGTTACGACTTATCCTTTAAATAGGAGCGACGGGCGATATGTACATGATTTAAAACTTTATTCATAATAACTAAGTAGTTAAAATTACTATTAAATCCTAATAAATTTTTAAATCATAAATAACAAACTAATTAATAAATAAAACTAAAGTAACCCAAACCATCCTTCATAAAAACTGCACCTTGACCTAAAATAATTTTAAAAAATAAAAGAAAATATTCTTATTAAAACATTCTATTACATAGAGATATACAAATAATTAAGAGGTAAAACATATCGTGGTTTATCAATTAAAGATCAGGTTCCTCTAATAAGATATAAATCACCGCCAAATTCTTTAAGTTTCATAGTATATACCTACTAATGTCCTGTAAATACTAATTCATAAATAATAGGGTATCTAATCCTAGTTTAATATTATGTTTTATAAAAATTTATTTAAAGATTAATTTATAAAAATAAATTCCACCTAAATTTTTATATTAAATAACCTTATTTATTAATAATTTATAACCTAAAATATTAACATAAATAAATTGTATAACCGCGAATGCTGGCACAACATTAATCCATTTTAATAAGATACCTTATATAAAACTTTCTACTTAAAAATATTAAATACTGAATAAAAAAAAATTAATAAAATTATACATGTAATTTTTCATAAAAGCTAATATACTAGCTAGAATCAAACTAATTGAATTTTACCCAATAGTAAATGGCCCTAAGACGGCTAACATTATTAATTCATAATCAAGTATAGATAATGATACAAAATAATTTGGGGGAACTAAAATGAAATCAATAACCCATAAAATTGTTCAATTTCAGGATCTCTATACTTGATAGTTAAATATATGTGGTTAACCATAAATTTTGGGGGAATAAATGGTACCACTAACTCAAAAATAAATCAGTTCAAGAGGTTTATATTAAACTTATTAATATATAATTACATAATGGCCCTAAGACGGCTAACATTATTAATTCATAATCAAGTATAGATAATGATACAAAATAATTTGGGGGAACTAAAATGAAATCAATAACCCATAAAATTGTTCAATTTCAGGATCTCTATACTTGATAGTTAAATATATGTGGTTAACCATAAATTTTGGGGGAATAAATGGTACCACTAACTCAAAAATAAATCAGTTCAAGAGGTTTATATAAAACTTATAATTACATGATGGTAATTGGCCTTAAAACGACTTTAATAGACTTTTCATATAAATTTATATTTGTAAGTAATTATTTCAATATTAATTTATGAGTTAATATAATATATAGTAAGTATATATAAATCATTAATAAATCATAGTATTATATAAAGAGTAAATAAGCATTATTAAAAAATCAGGGAATCATTAATGTATTATTATAATAAGTATATATAAATCATTAATAAATCATAGTATTATATAAAGAGTAAATAAGCATTATTAAAAAATCAGGGAATCATTAATGTATTATTATAATAAGTATATATAAATCATTAATAAATCATAGTATTATATAAAGAGTAAATAAGCATTATTAAAAAATCAGGGAATCATTAATGTATTATTATAATAAGTATATATAAATCATTAATAAATCATAGTATTATATAAAGAGTAAATAAGCATTATTAAAAAATCAGGGAATCATTAATATATTATTATAATAAGTATATATATATTATTAAAATATAAATATTATTAATTAATAAATTTAATTTATTAATAATTTAAGATTATTAATTAATTAAACAATTACATGGAATAATTGATCTTCCTTTTTTTTTTTTTTTTACAAAAAAAGGAAGATCCTTATTAATTTTTGATAATAATATATTTATATTAATATTATTTAGTTATTTAAATTTAAAATTTATTAGTATATAATTTTATTTAATAATAACTATTTATTTATATATATTTAAATATTATTATATAATAAATATTTATTATAATATAAATACATTATTATAATATAATAAATAAATATCTTATAATAATATAAATCTATCCTCTTCAGTAAGAGGATAGATTCAATATTATACATATATATATAAATATATTATTAATTAATAATTAATTATTATATAATATAATATATTAATTATATATTATTATTTATTTAAATTAATTTATAATAAATATTTACTATAATTGAATTATATATGTTTATACTATAAATAGCTTAAGTAATCTCATTAATTAAGGATTTACTTAAAAAAAAAAAAATAAAAAAAAAAAAAAAAAAAAAATTTATAAAAATTCTTTAAAAATTTTTATTGAAATTAAATAAAGGCCAAGTCCGCTTTTTTTTCAGTAAATAATAATAATAAA